TTTGCGCTATAGTTAGCTCAGCACCAATCAAGAATCCCCAAGGAATTCCAAGAATTCTTGTTAGACATTTGTTCCAACTCTCAACCCTCCTTTCTAGATTCATCGATATTGAATCAACGGAACGCACTTCTAATACCTGTTCTACTTTTGGAAGACCTTGTGTTATATCACCGGATCTCGATTTTTCATAGTGAAATGTAACTAATGTATCTCCTTCGTAAAAAGTTTCTCCATAAAGGCCACGAACAGTTGCTCCCGGGGTGGCTAAATAAGGCTTAGCTGATCGTATTACTACAGAATCAACTTGAACAAGGATAACTTGACCCGATTTGAGGGGGGGTCTTTTTTTGGCTATACAGACATTTTCACAAATAAACTGTCCAAGACTCATTATTTTAGATGTCTCTGCACAATAATTGTGGTGGAGAAAATACCAATTCAAATTCAATGGATTCAAAAGAATCTTACTGCGTGGATTTGGATTATAAATTTTCCCATTTTCCGCAATTAAATAATATTTCAATTTTAATACTTGAAAGGGCTGTTTTAAATTGTCAAGTTGCAAATAGTTAGTTACTAAGATCTGATTATGAGTTAGTAACCGATCAAATGAATAAAAATTCGCAATTGGAAGGGATGTTCCTAAAGGACCCAATGAATTCCTAATTGGAATTAGAGGATCCTCTTGAATTGATTCTTGTATGACGTTGTGATATTTTGCACCGTTGACTGGGTCCATTCGAGAACAATTGGATGATGACAAAATGCTCAACGACTGACATCCCTTATTTCTATTCAAAAATGTATGAATAGTTCCTTGATTTTGGTTAAGGGTTTGTTGAATTCTTGCCTTGGAATAGGGATTGATATTGGTCCAATCTAATCCATTATCAGCGAGCAATCCTAAACCCCAAGGATCATTCCTTTTTCCGATATACGAAATGGGGGATTTTACGAAGTCGATTCTTAGGAAATGACGAATCAAATCGTTTGTCCTTAGTTCAACAACAGAAGCGCGGGCTGCTTCACTAGAAGAACTTTTTTTGTCTTGGTTCCAATTCAAAACTAAACACGTCCGAACTAATTGAATACTTGTGTCAGAAATTCCTCGAATTGGTTTGCCATTTCCATAAAGGATATAATTGACAACTCGAAGTTGCACATTATCTCTTTCCTGCAATAGATCGGGGGGGAAAAGTGTGGCCAAAGTTATACCGTCCATTATTTCATATGTGACGACAGGTCGAACCAAGACAAAAAACTTTTTCTTGCTCGGCGTAATCCGTTGGACATAGATCCAATTTTTCACTTTTTTGGATTCCTTGTCATTTGTTTTTCTTGTTCCTGGTGGTATCAAAACGCCGCTATGTCGGGATATCTTATCTGCTCTTCCAGGGAAATATATATCTCCAGAAAAGATTTTCAGTTCAATTCTTTTTTTTTTTTTCTCCACCCTGACCAACCCGCCTACTCGGCTTCTTATATTTAAGGTGATTTGTGTATCTACCCCAATGATACTATTGTTCCGTACCATTATGGAAATGGAAGAAGATCCGGGTAAGATATGCACTTCTTCGGGAATGAAAAAAAATCGATCTACTTTCTTTTGGTGTTTTGGTCGAAATTCCCTCACTCCTCGATACTGAATCAAATCCTCTTTTTTCACGATTGAATGCATTTCTGGAGTCCCATATTTAGTACTGCCCGAACTCATTCTTCTGTACCGAGGATCGTCGAAATAAGCAATAATACTATTTCCACAGAAAATACCATTTGTGGGGATTTTCATCGAGATACCTGAACAGGGCATTAGTTCCTTCTTGCGTTCTTGAATCGATTGGAGTGGAATGATGAATTGATTTCTTCGCCTCTTTGATAATAAATTTGACAAAAAATCCGAATTCTCGGCTAGAATAGGTAGAATAGCCGGATATACGAGATTAGAATGATCAGTACATATGATTCGATTGAGGTCTGAATAATCAGCAATCCTATCTTCTTTTTGACCAGAAAAATGCGCACTAAAGATTTTTTGTCTCGCCCGATCATTAGTTTCTGAGAGGTTGGAAATAGATCTTCGCTTGACAGAAAGGGAATGCGCACTCTTTTGATCCTGATCCCTGTGGATCGAAAGGGAGACTAGACTGGAACGGCACGGCTCCCCTAATAATATCCATAAATGACTTGTTTTTGATAATAAATGAACATTCCCATATGTAAATTCAGGTGCATGATACACATCAGTACTCCAGTGCATTTCTCCATCTGAATCAGAATAAATATGTTTGCGAACCTTCTCTTTCAAATTCAAAGTAGATGTTCCTGCGCGAATCTCCGCAATCACTTGTTCGGATTCTACATATTGATCGTTTTGAACTAAAAGAAAACTTTTGGGGGGAATATTCACATTATGTAGAATATCTTCACTCTCAATAGTTACATACAAATCTATAGAACATAGAAAAGCGGGATGCCCATGACGTGTACGTGTCGGATGAAC